TTATTGGTACGTACTGGTCATTGATACTGGAAAAAGAGTCTCCTTTCTTTTGTTCCAGCTCATGATCTGAACGAGTCGCACATACACCCTAGTACATGTTCCTCGACGCTGAGGACATCCCCGAAGAGCGGGGGATTTTGTGACATTTCTGATTGGCTGTCTTGTGTTTCTAATAAGTTGTTTAATAGTTGGCATATTGAATCGTATACAGAATGGGCTGGTTTAGATCGATCCTAACCGGATAATTATGAATTGAATTATTTCCATTTACAATTAAAATGAAAAATTTTACCGCATTTTATTCCTGATTTTCTTCCGGTTAAGAAGATAAAATATCAAATCGGGGTTTATTCGAATTATGGTTCGAAATGGAATCACGGATTTACGTGGAATCCCCGGTATTTTCGACTGCTACAAGATCAACAATTCCATGATCTTGGGCTTCTGTTGCTGACATAAACGCATCTCTTTCCATGTCTTCGGATACAACCCATAAAGGTTTGCCTGTTCTTTGTACATAAACCCTTGTGAGGGTTTCGCGGAGTTTCAGCAGTTCTTCCGCTTCCAGGAAAAATTCTCCTGTTTGTGCCTCATAAAAAGCACTAGCAGGTTGGTGGATCATTACCCTGATGATATAACATAATGAATGGTTCTCCTATCTCGCCCGATCGGGCGAAGGAAAGAGATAAAGAATAACAAGAAGAAAAAAAAAAGATGGAATTCAACAACCGTACAGGCATCCTTTGTGCATTGCATACGGCTCCACAATGGACTTTACTTCTCCCTTACATTGAAGAAAGAGAGAAATCGGATCTATCAGACCCAGATCGTTAAGTGATCCATTTACCACCCTTCCTTTCGGGGGAGTTAAAAAATACTATGATGGTTCCGTTGCTTTATATATTTATCTCGTCTGTGATTCAGCAATCCCAAAGTTTCTTTTTGATCCGATCAAATAAAGAAAAAATGATCTTGTTTTTTTTTCATTTTAGTACTCTTTCATAACATAAATATTTGAAAGAGACTTCTAGTATGAAAACAAAAAAGTTTGTGACGCTGAACTGGACCCCCGATAGATAAGATAAAATCGGAAATACTTTTGTCTCATACTACTCTCTCGATACATAATCTCATGTTATGAAAAAACAATAGGGGTTTGCTCATATCGAACTCGAAGTGCCGTGCTATTATTACTTATTATTTTTTTTATTCATATTCCATATGGCGAAGGCATAGTTTTCTTTTTTCTCTCAAATCAAATAAAAAACGCATTGGCGCCAAGCGTGAGGGAATGCTAGACGTTTGGTAATTTCTCCTCCGACCAGGAGGAAAGATCCCATTGAAGCGGCTAATCCTATGCAGACTGTATGTACATCTGTTGGCACATATTGCATAGTATCAAAAATGCCTATTCCGGGTATTACCCACCCGCCGGGGGAGTTTATAAACAAATAAAGATCCCTGGTCTCATCCTCCATACTGAGATATATCATGAGACCTATAAGTTGGTTCGCGATCTCGATATCAACTGCTTGGCCTAAAAAAAGTAATCTTTCTCGATAAAGTCGGTTGATTAGGACAAAATTGTATCCCTTAGGAACCGTACACGCACCTTTGGATGCATACGGTTCAAAAAAAAATTGCGAAAAAAAAAGAATCAATGTGTTGAGTCCAGCCCTCTTTCTTTTTTCATAGCATTTCATAGCAGGACTTTTCGAATTCCTAACGAAGGGACTTTTTCTTCCATTTTTAAAGAAGGATGAGTTTTCGCTTCTCCCTAAAAAAGAATTGACTCAACTTATCGAACTAACCTCTCATTGATGTATTGTTTCATCGAAATCCAATCCAAATTACGATGTAATTTTCTTGTTCGTGAATGGGCCTCTTCAATTCTTTTAGGTTTCTGCTCTACTCCGGGTAAAGATCTGCCCGATTTCGATTTGCACATATAGGACAAATGATCCCAATACCACTTCTTTTTGTTACGACTTCTCTTTTTTTTTCAATTCATTTCATGTCTTCCACCAAATATTCGATGAAGTCTCTTCATTGATTCGCAGTTTGAGATCGCTCATATGGTATAAATATAGGAAGCATTTATGATACAAGTGGTAATCATACATATATTACCAATTGGGTATTGTCTGAACGGAGCCTGGATACTTCATTTTATTGGTCCAACCAAGCCAACCATAAATTATTTTAATTGAGAATATTAATATTGATCCCCCCAAAAATGGATCTAATTGCGCTTCACGCTCCAAATTATTGATGGTTCAATCAATCTTTCTTGGGCGAAACAGAGGATATCTCGATCGGGGGAGAGAACGGGGAAATCCCATATGACCCAATATGTCTGACAAGTCGCACTATACGTCAATCCAAACTGCATCGTCATCTCCAGGAAGCCGAAAAGGTACTTTTGGAACACCAATAGGCATTAAGGGAAAGAAAAAGGCGTGTAAGTACTATACATCACTTTGATGTGGAAACGTAACAATGGGTTTATTGTTTTCATAGTATTGCCGTTTATCGGATCTTATCCATAGATTGGAAAGTTCATAGAGGAATACGAAATGAATAAAGGAAAATTCTGACGAATGGGTCGGGCTGTTCGAATGATGAACAAGTATCTATGCATTCGTTCATAGAAAATGGGACCAATCCCCCCATTGCGTATTGATACTTATCGGGTATAGAATAGATCTGCTTCTCTTTGTTCCTACGAACAGAATTGTTCCATTATTACCAACGGAATGGAATAAATATTCACCCTTTGCTCCGAGATAATCCACTGAAAAGGGGAGGTCCATAGCATAGTCTCCAATGCGATAAAGTTACATAGTGTCTATTTTTCTTTGATAAAGGAGTATTTCCATGGGTTTACCTTGGTATCGTGTTCATACCGTCGTATTGAATGATCCCGGTCGGTTGCTTGCTGTCCATATAATGCATACAGCTCTAGTTTCTGGTTGGGCCGGTTCGATGGCCCTATACGAATTAGCAGTTTTTGATCCCTCTGACCCCGTTCTTGATCCAATGTGGAGACAAGGTATGTTCGTTATACCCTTCATGACTCGTTTAGGAATAACCAATTCATGGGGCGGTTGGAGTATTACAGGCGGGACTATCACGAATCCGGGTATTTGGAGTTACGAAGGTGTGGCCGGGGCGCATATTGTGTTTTCTGGCTTGTGTTTCTTGGCAGCTATCTGGCATTGGGTGTATTGGGATCTAGAAATATTCTGTGATGAACGTACAGGAAAACCCTCTTTGGATTTGCCCAAGATCTTTGGAATTCATTTATTTCTTTCAGGGGTAGCTTGCTTTGGGTTTGGCGCATTTCATGTAACAGGCTTGTATGGTCCTGGAATATGGGTGTCCGATCCTTATGGACTAACTGGAAAAGTACAATCGGTAAATCCCGCGTGGAACGTAGAAGGTTTTGATCCTTTTGTTCCGGGAGGAATAGCCTCTCATCATATTGCAGCAGGGACATTGGGCATATTAGCGGGCCTATTCCATCTTAGTGTTCGCCCGCCCCAACGTCTATACAAAGGATTACGTATGGGTAATATTGAAACTGTCCTTTCCAGTAGTATCGCTGCTGTCTTTTTTGCAGCTTTTGTTGTTGCTGGCACTATGTGGTATGGTTCAGCAACTACCCCGATCGAATTATTTGGTCCCACTCGTTATCAATGGGATCAGGGATACTTCCAGCAAGAAATATATCGAAGGGTTGGCGCCGGTCTAGCCGAAAATCAAAGTTTATCAGAAGCTTGGTCTAAAATTCCCGAAAAATTAGCTTTTTATGATTACATCGGCAATAATCCAGCGAAAGGGGGATTATTCAGAGCGGGCTCAATGGACAACGGGGATGGAATAGCTGTTGGATGGCTAGGACACCCTATCTTTAGAGATAAAGAAGGGCGTGAGCTTTTTGTACGTCGTATGCCTACTTTTTTTGAAACATTTCCAGTAGTTTTGGTAGACGGAGACGGAATTGTGAGAGCCGATGTTCCTTTTCGAAGGGCAGAATCGAAGTATAGTGTCGAACAAGTAGGGGTAACTGTTGAGTTCTATGGTGGCGAACTCAACGGCGTTAGTTATAGCGATCCCGCTACTGTGAAAAAATATGCTAGACGTGCTCAATTGGGTGAAATTTTTGAATTAGATCGTGCTACTTTGAAATCCGATGGTGTTTTTCGTAGCAGTCCAAGGGGTTGGTTCACTTTTGGGCATGCTTCGTTTGCTTTGCTCTTCTTTTTCGGACACATTTGGCATGGTGCTAGAACCTTGTTCAGAGATGTTTTTGCTGGTATTGACCCAGATTTGGATGCTCAAGTGGAATTTGGAGCATTCCAAAAACTTGGAGATCCAACTACAAAGAGACAAGTAGTCTGATACAACATTGGGTACCCGAGAAATCTTGAGTTGAATCACCGCCCTTTCTTTGACTCTTGCCCTTTCTTTATCTGGGAGTTGAATCACCGCCCTTTCTTTGACTCTTGCCCTTTCTTTATCTGGGAGATGATCCCAAACGAACAGGTGTGGAAGCTATAATTGTAAACCACAATCGAATCTATGGAAGCATTGGTTTATACATTCCTCTTAGTCTCGACTCTAGGAATAATTTTTTTCGCTATCTTTTTTCGAGACCCACCTAAAGTTCCGACTAAAAAGATGAAATGATTTTTCATTATCTCAATTGAAGTAATGAGCCGCCCAATATTGGGCGGCTCATTACTTCAACTAGTCCCCATGTTCCTCGAATGGATCTCTTAGTTGTTGAGAGGGCTGCCCAAAAGCGGTATATAAGGCGTACCCGGTAAAACTTACAAGTAAACCAGATATAAAGATGGCGACCAGGGTTGCTGTTTCCATTATTATATAATTTCTAATTTCAAGACCACAATGGATCTATGATAAGATCGTTTATTTACAACGGAATGGTATACAAAGTCAACAGATCTCAACCAATGCAATAGGATTTATGGTTACACAAACCGTTGAGGGTAGTTCTAGATCTGGTCCAAGACGAACGATTGTAGGGGATTTATTGAAACCATTGAATTCGGAATATGGTAAAGTAGCTCCTGGATGGGGAACTACCCCTTTGATGGGTGTCGCAATGGCTCTATTTGCGGTATTCCTATCTATTATTTTGGAGATTTATAATTCTTCCGTTTTACTGGATGGAATTTCAATGAATTAGGTCCATAAGAGCCATGAAGTACTAGATTTTCAATCCAAAATGAATCGCTTAAGTTAGGACTCGGATTTCTAGGCCATTCTGGTAGTTCGACCGTGAAATTCCTTTGTTTCGGTATTTCCGGAATATGAGTGTGTGACTTGTTATAATTGATCCTAGTGATAGTACAGAGAATGGGTCTGTCATCTTGATAGAGATGGTTCTGCCTCGTCGGATATTCATTCTAGTATCTGGAGCACAGAATATATGGAATAAATCAAGAAATATTTGAACTATGATTCATACCTACTATTCAGATCTCGCGACCGGACTCAAAAAAAAAGAAAAGAGTTCAAATTATAAATTTATAAATCGAAAGAGTTTTCTTCCTTCAAAATCCAGCTTATGCTTATTTTGACCAAAGGACAAATGTTTCTCTGGATTTTTAGTAATTTAATTTATTCGTTGAAATTGAATAAGTGATGATCAAATGGTTCTTACTCAGAGAACCTTTTTTTGGTTTAGCTTGGGGGCTTTAGTGAATCATCGTGGTTCTAGTATGAATCTGAGGTTTCAATCGATTCATAGGGTCTCAACAAGATAATTCCTATCAATAATAAACAAAAGAAAATAAATAAACACTAAAGTAAATCCGCATTACAACAAATTCAAATAAAATAGGAAAAGAGAAGATTCAAGAGGCCTGTAACGATCAACATAAAGAAAAATGAGCTGACTTGATATTTTGGCATTATCATCACAAAGAGGAGCTTCGGGTTTTTTGGTCCTTCGTATATTCAGCGAAGATGGAATCGGGGGACTAAGAAGTTTCAAACTTTCTATTACATATCCGTATATCCGTTGCAACCAGTATTTTGGTGTTTCCGCTTGAGCTGTACGAGATGAAATTCTCATATACAGTTCTCGGGGGGGGGAGTCCCCTTGGTTTACCTATCTCAATAAAGTATATGATTGGTTCGAAGAACGTCTCGAGATTCAGGCGATTGCAGATGATATAACTAGTAAATATGTTCCTCCTCATGTCAACATATTTTATTGTCTAGGAGGGATTACGCTTACTTGTTTTTTAGTACAAGTAGCGACGGGGTTTGCCATGACTTTTTACTATCGTCCGACCGTTACCGAGGCTTTTGCTTCTGTTCAATACATAATGACTGAAGCTAACTTTGGGTGGTTAATCCGATCAGTTCATCGATGGTCCGCAAGTATGATGGTCCTAATGATGATTCTGCACGTATTTCGTGTGTATCTCACCGGTGGATTTAAAAAACCTCGTGAATTGACTTGGGTTACGGGTGTGGTTCTGGCTGTATTGACCGCATCTTTTGGTGTAACTGGTTATTCCTTACCTCGGGACCAAATTGGTTATTGGGCAGTCAAAATCGTGACAGGTGTACCTGAAGCTATTCCTGTAATAGGATCACCTTTGGTCGAGTTATTACGCGGAAGTGCTAGTGTGGGTCAATCTACTTTGACTCGTTTTTATAGTTTACACACTTTTGTATTACCTCTTCTTACTGCCGTATTTATGTTAATGCACTTCCCAATGATACGTAAGCAAGGTATTTCGGGTCCTTTATAGAGATAGAGAAGGCAGATCATAGATATTTGGAATCAATCATATATCATTTTGGGGAGGAACAATAGTATTTCATTGCTACAAATATGGATTATTGAAAAGAATAAGACATGTATTTGGATATTTCCCTTCAACTCCTCAATATTGTATTATGTATTATTTATTTGATATTTGATACGAATAGTTGAAGTGGATTCTCCGAAGAGAAGATGGATTATGGGAGTGTGTGACTTGAACTATTGATTGGCCCGTGCAGAGATATTCTTTTTTCTGCCACATTGGAATTGACAACCAAATGTGTCTCTGTTCCAACCACCGCGTAAGCCCCATATAGAGGCTAGTTTGGTTGGTTCGCTTGAGGAGAATTTTTTCTATGATCAGACCCGATCGTGCATGAACAGGCTCCGTAAGATCCAGTAGAATGAGTGATGTGGCATGATCCAGATTAGGTTCTATCTATTCCACTTACTTAATAGTATGGAAATGCATTCATTTCCTCTGCATCGATTCCGATTTATCATACTATCGGAGTGAAACAAGGGATCTAAAGAAGAACAGAGGCTAGACTATAGTAGTAACAAGTAAATCCTTTGTACGTAAACTCGAGAGATTTTGGGGATAAACACCAATTGCAAGGCATGAGACGACCCAAAAAGCACTTGATCATGATCAAATTTGTAAGCTTACTTGGGTATTGAGCATTTACCTG